AAAAATTATTTTATGAAATATTCAAATTAAATGAAAGTATTCAATTCCATATTAAATATAAAACGAATCAAGAAAAAAGAGCTTGGAGTCAATAAAGACTAAGAGGGTTGACTCAGGAACAAATTGGATTATGAGCTCCACTGTAGAATTCGGACCTAATCATTAAGTACGAAGCGATGGGAACGATGGAACCTGTGAATGCAAAAGATTTTATTGAAAAGATGAATCTTAATGATTCACCAGTTGGGATGGCGAAATGAACCGGAGATCAATTCATCTATTGGGAGAAGTCACAAACGAGCCCTACAAATGAAATAGAGATTGAAAGAGTAAATATTCGCCCGCGAAAACTTTATTTGTATTTTTTTTTAGTTGCTAAACTTGGATAAAGAACAAAACAAAATAAAGATTTTTTGGAACGTTCTAACAAAAACTATTTTTTATAAAATGTTAATAATTTTTCAATTCAATGTTTTTAATCCTTTTATTTTATTCGTGAGGAGCTGGATGAGAAGAAACTCTCACGTCCGGTTCTGTAGTAGAGATGGAATTGTGAAACAAGCATCAACTATAACCCCAAAAGAACTAGATTCCGTAAACAACATAGAGGAAGAATGAAGGGAATATCTTATCGAGGCAATCATATTTGTTTCGGTACATATGCTCTTCAGGCACTTGAACCTGCTTGGATCACATCTAGACAAATCGAAGCAGGTCGACGAGCAATGACACGAAATGTACGCCGTGGTGGAAAAATCTGGGTCCGTATATTTCCAGACAAACCGGTTACAGCAAGATCTACCGAAGCACGTATGGGTGCGGGGAAGGGAGACCCTAAATATTGGGTAACTGTTGTTAAACCCGGTCGAATACTATATGAAATGGGTGGAGTCACTAGAAATATAGCTAGAAGGGCTATTTCTATAGCAGCATCCAAAATGCCTATACGAACTCAATTCATTATTTCGGGATAAAAACGTAAACCAAGAGAAATGAGTCTTGGGGATGAAAGTTTCTTTTTTTTATTGACAAACAATATTCCTTTTTTTCTTCATCCTTTGCATTGGAAGAATAGACGAAAAATTGATATGATTCAACCTCAGACCCATTTAAATGTAGCAGATAACAGCGGGGCTCGAAAATTGATGTGTATTCGAATCATAGGAGCTAGCAATCGTCGATATGCTCATATTGGTGACGTTATTGTTGCTGTGATTAAAGAAGCAGTACCCCATATGTCCCTAGAAAAATCAGAAGTAGTCAGAGCTGTAATTGTTCGTACCTGTAAAGAACTTAAACGTGACTGCGGTATGATAATACGATATGATGACAATGCTGCAATTGTCATTGATCAAAAAGGAAATCCAAAAGGAAGTCGAGTTTTTGGTGCGATCCCCGAAGAATTGAGACAATTCGGTTTTACTAAAATACTTTCAATAGCTCCCGAGGTATTATAAAATGAAATCACTGATATCTTTATAGTGGGATATTTGAAAGAAATTCGAAAGAAATAGATTAAGAACTAGATTAATTAGTAAATTGTATCTCACGCATATACCTTTAATAATTCATATTCATAAAAAAATAAAACAATAGTAAAAAAAAAAAACATGTTAATTATATCGAATTTTGGGACACCCATAATTTTAGTTCATCATGTGTAGGGATGCCATTGCTGAGATACTAACCTCTATACGAAATGCTTATATGGATAGAAAAAGAGTGGTTCGCATCGCATCTACTAATATTACCGAAAATATTGTTAAAATACTTTTCCGAGAAGGTTTTATTGAAAACGTTAGAAAACATCGAGAAAAAAACAAATCCTTTTTGATTTTAAACCTGCAGTGGAATAGGAAAAGACCCCATAAAAATTTGTTCAGTTTTAAATTAAAACGTATCAGTCGACCCGGTCTACGAATCTATTCTAACTCTCAACGAATTCCTAGAATTTTCGGTGGGATAGGGATTGTAATTCTTTCTACTTCTCAAGGTATAATGACAGACCGAGAGGCTCGACTCCACGGAATAGGAGGGGAAATTTTGTGTTGTATATGGTAATATTCATATCTTTGGAAATTGGAAGTTTCAAGAGACTTTTTCTAAAAAAAAGGAAAAGGAATGAGTTGTCTAATATCGTTTTTACTCCATTAGTTAATAGTTTAAGGAGGTTTAATCTAAAATGAAGAAAAAAGACGCAAAATGGGTTGTTGAGGGTTTAGTCACAGAAGCGCATCCCAATGGTATGTTCCGGGTTCAGTTAGATAATGGAGCCCGGGTTCTAGGTTATATTTCAGGAAAGATCCGGCGTAATTCTATACGGATAATGCAAGGAGATAGAGTCCAAATTGAACTAAGCCATTATGATTTAACCAAAGGACGTATAATTTATCGACTCCCCCCCATCCGCAAGCCCAAGGATTCGGAGGATGATTCCGAGGATTAGGTGGTTTTTATTCAATACGATTCGAGATGAAAAATTTCAAGAAACTTATTTTCT